TATTTAAGAAAAGAAGAAGATGTTTCTTTTGTTCTTTCGAGGCGATCGGAAAATAAAGAAATAGTCAATATAGTCAAGATAATTATGTATTTACAAAATATTGTCTCAATTCATCCTATTTCATCCGATCCGGGATGTGGTCGGGTTGCGAAGGATGAACTTTTGACAGTTCAAAAAAATATTTTATTCTTGAACAAAAATATAGTTTATCGGAGGGACGTTTCTATTGGCGTGCATCCAGTAGGAATTGAACCTACGACTTCGCCAATTATGAGTTGGGCGCTTTAACCATTCAGCCATGGATGCTTCGCAGGAATACTTGTACCCGCTGAATAACCAAATTCCAATTGAAGTGAAATTTTTTGGATAAATCAAGACAATTATAAATTATAAATTCAATATATTATATTAAAAATCTTAATTAATTATAGGAGAATCAATATGTATAGGAGAATCAATATGAAGGATCATCTGTTTCAATATTGGATTTTGGAATTGAGAGAAATTTTTAGAGAGAGCAAGAATTCTCCCTATGTCTTAGATTCGTGGACTGAATTCAATTCAGCGGTATCTTTCATTCACATTTTTTTTCATCAAGAGAGTTTAATAAAACTCTTAGACTTCCGGATTTGGAGTATCCTATTTTCACGCCATTTACAGGGTTTAACAAGCAATCGATATTTCACGATCAAGAATGTAGTACTTTTTGTATTAGCGATCCTTATCTATCGTATTAACAATCGAAAGATGATCGAAAGAAAAAATATATATTTGACAAGGCTTCTTCCTATACCAATGAATTCAATTGGACCCAACAATGATACAATGGAAGACTCAAAAGATTCGTTCATCAATATCAATAGGTTGATTGTTCCACTCCTGTATCGTCAAAAAGGAAAAAAGATCTCTGACAGATGGTTAGAACTTCATATGGATTTGAATCCTACTGAGAGGTCCACTACAGATCAGAAATTTTTGAAGAAAGAAGAAGATGTTTCTTTTGCTCTTTTAAGGCGATCGGAAAATAAAGAAATAGCCAATATAGTCAAGATAATTATGTATTTACAAAATACTGTCTCAATTCATCCTATTTCATCCGATCCGGGATGTGGTCGGTTTGCGAAAGATAAACTTGATAGTTCCGATAAGATTTCATTCTTGAACAAAAATCTACTTTTTGGTTTATTTCATCTATTCCATGACCGGAATAGGGGGGGGTACTTGTTACACCACGATTTTGAATCAGAAGAGAGATTTCAAGAAATGGCAAATCTATTAAATCTATCAATAACTAAGCCGGATCTGGTGTATCATAAGGGATTTTCTTTTTCTATTGATTCTTCCGGAGTGGATCAAAAACAATCTGTAAATGAGGTAGTCAACTCCCGGGATGAATCAAAAAAGAAATCTTTATTGGTTCTACCTCCTCTTTTAGAAAAAAATATTTTTAATCATAGACCTATAAGGAAATACACGATCAACCAACATTTCTCAAATTTGAAAAAAAGTCAGAAGAAATGGTTTGATCCTCTTATTTTGGTTGATCGAACCGAGAGATCTATGACTAAGGATCCAAATGCATATAAATACAAATGGTCCAATGGGAGCAAGAATTTCCAGGAACATTTGGACCATTTCATTTCTGAGCAAAATAGCCGTTTTCAAGTAGTGTTCGATCGATTACATATGAATGCATATTCGATTGATTGGTCTGAGGTTATTGACAAAAAAGATTTGTCTAAGTCACTTTGTTTCTTTTTGTCCAAGTTTCGTCCATTTTTGTCTAACTCACTTCCTTTTTTCTTTGTGAGTTTCGGGAATATCCCCGTTCATAGGTCCGAGATCCACATGTATGAATTGAAACGTCCGAATGATTCACTCGGGAATCAGTTGTTAGAATCAATAGGTCTTGAAATCGTTCATTTGAAAAAAAGGAAACCCTTCTTATTGGATGACTATTATACTTCTCAAAAATCAAAATTATTGATCAATGAAGGAACAATATCACCATTTTTGTTCAATAAGATACCAAACTGGATGGTTGACTCATTCCATACTAGAAAGAATCGCAGGAAATCTTTTTCTAACATGGATTCCTATTTCTCAATGATATCCCACGATCAAGACAATTGGCTGAATCCCGTGAAACCATTTCATAGAAGTTCATTGATATCCTCTTTTTATAAAGTAAATCGATTTCGATTCTTGAATAATCAATATAACTTCGGTTTCGATTGTAACAAAAGATTCTCTTTTTATGTGGAAAGGTCCCGTAATTATGATTTTTTGTATGGACAATTCCTCAATTTATTGTTCATTCAAAACAAAACATTTTCTTTGTGCGGTGGTAAAAAAAAACATGCTTTTTTGGACAGAGAGACTATTTCATCAATCGAGTTACAGGTATCTAACATATTGTTACCTAAGGATTTTCCGCAAAGTGGTGATGACGAATATAACTTGTACAAATCTTTCCTTTTTCCAACTCGATCGGATCCATTCGTTCGTAGAGCTATTTACTCGATCGCAGACATTTCTGGAACACCTCTAACAGAGGAAGAAATAGGCAATTTTGAAAGAACTTATTGTCAACCTCTTTCAGATATGAATCCGGCTGATTCAGAAGGGAAGAACTTGCATGAGTATCTCAATTTCGATTCAAACGTGGGTTTGATTCATACTCCATATTCTGAGATATATTTACCATCCGAAAAGAGGAAAAAACACAGTCCTTTTCTAAGAAAATGCCTTGAAAAAATGCAGATGTATAGAAACTATCAAAGAAAAAGTGTTTTTTCAACTCTCTCCAAATTGAAGCAATTCCAACCATATATAATACAATTGTTCCTTACCAGGACAGGACATGAAGATCTAAAGTTAATATTTTTAGATACTTTTTTCGAGCTATTGGTGATACTAAGGAGGAGTCCTAAATTTCAAAATTTGGTATTCATTTTTCATGATATTAGGCATAGATCCGAGCGAATTCTTCGGGAAAAATTATGTCTTTCACAACGAAATCCTATAAGTAAGATTTCTAGTAAGTATTTACAGAATTTTCTTGTGTACGTGTGCGAAGATATTTTGGATCCAAATAATGAGATATCGACACATCTCAGATTTCTAAATATTGGGGAGTTCCTCGTTTCAATCTTTATCCTTCTTCTTGTTACTGGATATATCGTTCATACAAATCTTTTCTTTGTTTCTCGATTCTCTAATGAGTTACAGACAGAGTTCGAACAAGTCAAATCTTTGATGATTCCATCATACATGATTGAGTTGCAAAAACTTCTGGATAGGTATCCTATATCAGAACTAAATTCGTTCGGGTTAAAGAATATCTTTCTCGTTGCTCTGGAACAATTAGGAAATTTTATAGAAGAAAGACGAGGTTCGGCTTCTGGTGGCAACATGCTAAGGGGTGGTGGTCCCGCTTATGGGGTCAAATCCATACGTTCGAAGAAGAAAGATTTTAATCTCATCGATCTCATAAGTATTATACCAAATCCCATCAATCGAATCGCGTTTTTGAGAAATACGAGACATTTAAGTCATACAAGTAAAGCGATCTATACCTTGATAAGAAAAAGAAAAAACGTGAATAGTGATTGGATTGATGATAAAATAGAATCCTGGATCTTGAACAGTAATTTCATTTCTGATAAAGAAAGAGAATTCTTGGTTCAGTTCTCTACCTTAACGACAGAAAAAAGGATTGATCAAATTTTATTGAGTCTGACTAATAGTGATCATTTATCAAAGAATAACTCTGGTTATCAAATGATTGAGCAACCGGGAACTATTTACTTACGAAAGTTAATTGACATTCAAAAAAAGTATCTACTAAATTATGAGTTCAATCCATCCTGCTTAGCAGAAAGACGGATATTCCTCGCTCATTATCAGACAATCACTCATTCAGAAACCCCGTGTGGCGCTGGTAGTTTGGATTTCCCATCTCATGGGAAACCCTTTTCGCTCCGCTTAGCCCTATCCCCTCCTAGGGGTATTTTAGTGATAGGTTCTATAGGAACTGGACGATCCTATTTGGTCAAATATCTAGCGACAAACTCCTATGTTCCTTTCATTACAGTATTTGTAAACAAGTTACTGGATAACTATCCTAAAAATTTTGATATTGATAATTTTGAGGATGATATTTTTGATGATAGAGAGGGTACCATTTACAGTCTTTTACCTAGGAACGAGGATAGTTGCTATAATTTGGATAGGTATGATAGTGACTATATCGATCGTAACTTTGATAGGCAATTAGAGTTTCTAAGTATGAACGAGCCGGTATCTGGGGAGATCGTGCCGGAAATGGACCGATTTTTTCTCACGCTTCAATTCGAATTAGCAAAAGCAATGTCTCCTTGCATAATTTGGATTCCAAACATTCATGATCTGGATATGAATGAGTCGAATGACTTATCCCTGGGTCTATTAGTGAACTCTCTCTCCATGGATTCTGAAAAATCTTCGACTAAAAATATTCTTGTTATTGCTTCCACTCATATTCCCAAAAAAGTGGATCCCGCTCTAATAGCTCCGAATAAATTAAATACATGCATTAAGATACGAAGACTTCTTATTCCACAACAAAGAAAGCAATTTTTCACTCTTTCATATACTAGGGGATTTCACTTGGAAAAGAAAATCTTCGATACTAATGGATTCGGGTCGATAACTCTGGGTTCTAATCTACCAGATCTTGTAGCACTTAGCAATGAGGCGCTATCGATTAGTATTATACAAAAAAAATCCATTATAGACACTAATATAATTAGATCCGCTCTTCATAGACAAACTTGGGATTTTAGATCTCAGATAAGATCGGTTCAGGATCATGGGATCCTTTTCTATCAGATAGGAAGGGCTGTTTCACAAAATCTACTTCTAAGTAATTGTTCCATAGATCCTATATCTATCTATATGAAGAAGAAATCATGTCACGAGGCGGATTCTTATTTGTACAAATGGTACTTCGAACTTGG